TGTCACAATTTTGACTGCCCAATAACCAATTTGATCCCAAGGTAAAGAATAACCAGTTACACCAAAGGATGCAGTCAATACAGCCAAAACCACACCTGTGACCCAAGTTAATTCGCGGGGTTTTTTAAATCCACCTGTGAGATACACACGAAATACGTGCAGAATCATCATTAGAACCATCATACTTGCTGACCATCGATGAACTGATCGGATTAACCAACCAAAGTTGGCCTCAGTCATTATGTATTGAACCGAGGAAAAAGCCTCTGTAACGGTTGGACGGTAGTAAAAAGTCATAGCAAAACCGGTAGCGACTTGTACTAGAAAACAAGTAAGTGTAATTCCCCCTAAACAATAAAATATGTTGACATGAGGAGGAACATATTTACTAGTTATATCATCCGCAATTGCCTGAATCTCAAGACGTTCCTCAAACCAATCATATACTTTATTGAGATAGGTAACTACCCCGACTCCCCCTCCGAGAACCGTATATGAAAATTTCATCTCGTACGGCTCAAGCAGAAACACACAAATTTTCAACGGATATAGAAAAAGGAGTTCAAAACTTCATCAGCCGCAGGATTGGGTCGATTTGCCTTGAAGATATGAAATAAGAAAAATCCAGAATTTATTCTTTGTGATGATAATGCCAAAAAATCTCAAGTTGGCTCATCTGTCTTTCTTTTCTTTATGTTGATCATTAGAGGCCTCTTGAATTTTCTCTTCCCTATTTTTCCCTATTGCGTAATGCGGATTTACTCTTGTTTTATTTTACTATTAAATTAAATAAATTTAAATAAATAAAGAATAAATTCTAGTAATTTTCTGATAGAAATTATTTTGTTGCGATCCTATGAATCAGTTCAATTGAAACCTCTAGATTCATACTAGAGCCACGATGATTTAGTCTCAAGCTAAACAAAAGGCAAGGGTTCTTCGAATAAGAACCGCTTGATGATCACTTATTAAATGGGTGTAATGACGCAACAAAATCGAGAGAAAAAAAAAGTTGTCTTTCGGTCAAACTAAATCGGAAGGAAGAAAATTTTTGTTTTTATTAAGAAATACTTGAATTTTTTTTTTCAGTCTGGTTGCGAGGTCTAAATAGTGAGTATGAATCATAGTTCCATTTTTTTTCGTGATCCATTCTATCTATTTCGTGTTCCAGATACTAGAATAAATAATATCCGACGAATTAGAATCATCTTGATAGAGATAATAGGCCCTTTCTATGTATTATCAATAGGATCAATTATAACAAGTCACACACTCATATTCCAGAAATACCGAAACAAAAAAATTCCACGGTCGAACTACCAGAATGTCTAGAAATGTAAAGCTTAAGTAAAGTAGAACGGCTTTTTTGGATGGAAAAACTATGACTTTATAGTTTTAGTTATTATAAACCTAACTCATTAAAATTCCGTCCAGTAAAACAGAAGAATTATAAATTTCTAAAATGATAGATAGGAATATCGCGAATAAAGCCATTGCGACCCCCATAAAAGGAGTAGTCCCCCAACCCGGAGCTACTTTACCATATTCCGAATTCAAGGGTTTCAATAAAATACCTACAGTAGTTCGTCTTGGCCCAGATCTAGAACTATCCTCAATGGTTTGTGTAGCCATAAATTCTATTTAATCATTGGTGTTGACTTTGTATACTATTCCGTTGTAGTTGTAAATAAACGATCTTTTCGTAGATCCATTGTAATCTTGAAATTCTATAAAAATGGAAACAGCAACTTTAGTCGCCATCTCCATATCTGGTTTACTTGTAAGCTTTACTGGGTATGCCTTATATACCGCGTTTGGGCAACCCTCTCAACAATTAAGAGATCCATTCGAAGAACACGGGGACTAATTGAAGTAAGGAGTCTTCCATATTGGGAGACTCCTTACTTCAATGAAATTATTTCATTTTTTTAGTCGGAACCTTAGGTGGTTCTCGGAAAAAGATAGCGAAAAAAATGATCCCTAAAGTCGAAACTAAAAGGAATGTATAAACCAATGCTTCCATAGATTCGATCGTGGTTTATTTACAATTATAACTTCCACACCTATTCATTTGTCATTTGGGATCATTTCCCATATAAAGAAAGAAAAAGAGTCAAAATGTCAAATCAAAAAAAGAGAGGTGAAAGATACCATAGCAATGTCGTATCAGACTACTTGTCTCCTTGTAGTAGGATCTCCAACTTTTTGGAATGTTCCAAATTCCACTTGAGCATCCAAGTCTGGATCAATACCAGCAAAAACATCTCGGAACAAGGTTCTAGCGCCATGCCAAATGTGTCCGAAAAAGAAGATCAAAGCAAAGGTAGCGTGCCCAAAAGTGAACCAACCCCTTGGACTGCTGCGAAAAACACCATCCGATTTCAAAGTGGCCCGATCTAATTCAAAAATTTCACCTAATTGGGCCCGCCTCGCATATTTTTTTACAGTAGCAGGATCAGAATAACTGACTCCATTAAGTTCGCCGCCATAGAACTCCACAGTTACGCCTACTTGTTCAACACTATATTTGGATTCTGCTCTTCTAAAAGGAACATCGGCTCTCACAATTCCCTCTTCATCTACCAAAACTACCGGAAATGTTTCAAAAAAAGTAGGCATACGACGTACAAAAAGCTCGCGCCCTTCTTTATCTCTAAAGACGGGATGTCCTAACCATCCAACAGCTATTCCATCTCCATTGTCCATGGAGCCTGCTCTGAATAATCCCCCCTTTGCCGGATTATTACCAATATAATCATAAAAGGCTAATTTTTCGGGAATTTTAGACCAAGCTTCCGATAAACTAAGATTTTCGGCTAGCCCATTGCTAACTCTTCGATATATTTCTTGCTGAAAGTACCCCTGATCCCACTGATAACGAGTAGGACCAAATAATTCGATTGGAGTAGTTGCTGACCCATACCACATAGTTCCGGCAACTACGAAAGCTGCAAAAAAAACAGCAGCGATACTGCTGGAAAGTACAGTTTCAATATTGCCCATACGTAATCCTTTGTATAGACGTTGAGGCGGACGGACACTAAGATGGAATAGGCCCGCTAATATGCCCAATGTACCCGCAGCAATATGATGGGAGGCTATTCCCCCCGGAACAAAAGGATCAAAACCTTCTGCACCCCACGCTGGATTTACAGCTTGTACTTTTCCAGTTAGTCCATAAGGATCGGAGACCCATATCCCAGGACCATACAAACCCGTTACATGAAATGCGCCGAAGCCAAAGCAAGCCACCCCTGCGAGAAATAAATGAATTCCAAATATCTTGGGCAAATCCAAAGAGGGTTTTCCCGTCCGCTCATCACAGAATATTTCTAGGTCCCAATATACCCAATGCCAAATAGCTGCCAAGAAACACAAGCCAGAAAACACAATATGCGCACTCGCCACACCTTCATAACTCCAAATACCCGGATTCGTTATAGTTCCTCCTGAAATACTCCAACCACCCCAGGAATTGGTTATTCCTAAACGAGTCATGAAGGGAATGACGAACATACCTTGTCTCCACATTGGATCCAGAACAGGATCAGAGGGATCAAAAACCGCTAATTCGTATAAAGCCATCGAGCCGGCCCAACCAGAAACTAGAGCTGTATGCATTATATGCACCGAAAGTAATCGACCCGGATCATTCAATACGACAGTATGAACACGATACCAAGGCAAACCCATGGAAATACCCCTTTAGCAAAGAAAAATAGACACTATGTCGCTTTATTTTATCGCATTGGAAAAGACTATCCATATCCTATGTACCTAACCCTTCCAGGGGATTCTGTGTCAGAAAGCGTTAATATTTCTTTTATTCCATTAAAAATAAGAAGCCAATTCTGTTCGTAAGAAGAAAGAGAAGCAGATCTATTCTATACTCGATAAGTGCCAATATGCAATGGGGGACTTGGCCCTATTTGGAAAAAACGAAGGGATAGATACCTGTTTGTTTATCATTCGAATCATCGATCCCTTTTTCTTTATTCAATCTGTCTTACCTTCTTTATATGTATAATCTTTTCCATCTATGTATTACCATCTATGTATTAATAGAATCTATAGTATTCATATAGAATAAGAAGAAAAAAATGAAGACAATAAACTCTATAGTATTCATATAGAAATTCATATAGAATAAGAAGAAAAAAAAATGAAGACAATAAACTGCGGATTCTTTCTTTCTCTTCCATTCTTACGTTTCCATATTAAAGTGTAGTTTTCTTACTTAAATTGAATTTTAATCTAATATGCCTATTGGTGTTCCAAAAGTACCTTACCGGATTCCCGGAGATGAAGAAGCGACTTGGGTTGACTTATACAACGTTATGTATCGAGAAAGAACACTTTTTTTAGGTCAAGAGATTCGTTGCGAGATCACGAATCATATTACAGGTCTCATGGTATATCTCAGTATAGAAGATGGAATTAGCGATATTTTTTTGTTTATAAACTCCCCTGGCGGGTGGCTAATCTCAGGAATGGCGATTTTTGATACGATGCAAACGGTGACACCAGATATATATACCATATGCCTCGGAATAGCCGCGTCCATGGCGTCCTTCATTCTGCTTGGAGGAGAACCCACCAAGCGTATAGCATTCCCTCACGCTAGGATTATGCTTCACCAACCTGCTAGTGCTTATTATCGGGCAAGAACGCCAGAATTTTTCTTAGAAGTAGAAGAGTTACACAAAGTTCGCGAAATGATCACAAGGGTTTATGCACTAAGAACAGGCAAGCCTTTTTGGGTTGTATCCGAAGACATGGAAAGGGATGTTTTTATGTCAGCAGACGAAGCCAAAGCTTATGGACTTGTCGATATTGTAGGGGATGAAATGATTGACGAGCACTACGATACTGATCCTGTGTGGTTTCCAGAAATGTTTAAGGATTGGTAGTGACAGGATTTCGTATAAATTTATTTCACACCTAAATTCGGGTTTTCCGCGATTTGATAGAAAATAGAAATACTTCATGATAATCAATCATCAGGTTAAGATCGATCTAAACCAATCCATTTTTTTCTATATACATACGACATGCCAACTGTTAAACAACTTATTAGAAACGCAAGACAGCCAATACGAAATGCTAGAAAATCGGCCGCTCTTAAGGGATGTCCTCAGCGTCGAGGAACATGTGCTAGGGTGTATGTGCGACTCGTTCAGATCATGAGTTCAAACAAATAAGACAATTTTGGAAGGATTAATGATCGGTACCAATGAATAGGATAGATAAGCTCTATCCTAGATTTATATGGTATATGGAATTTATGGTTTCCATTGGTGCAAATCCAATCATCTAGATTGGAAATAAGAAGTAATTCCCCCATTGGTAGCAAATGGTTATCCATTAAGCGGAGGAAATAGTAATAAAAAGAAAAAGGCTTATGCGCCTTTATCTTAAAAGAACGGACTAACAGGGTCAGCTACCTAGCCAACTTTCATAATTAAATGCCGTCACTGTATGGATAACTCTTATTGTGAAAAGAGCTATTTACTCTATAATGGATAGGTAGAGCCAAAGAATGTGAACTATACAAGTTCACAATACCCTTTGATGAAATGAAAGAAAGGGCTCCGGTGTATAGAGAGGGCCTCACCGTTTAAGAGGTAACCATAGAAACGATGGAACCCACTATTTTTTTTTCTATTGTTAGAATTTGTTATTTCCATGCGAAATAACTGAAAGGAATAGAATAAAAAATCGTGGTTGGGAAGGTCATAGTAGCAAAAGCCATTGGAATTGATATTTTATACATCGGAATAATCCGTTTTGTTATTAATGGGGAAAAAGGATGGCTAAAAGAAGAGAAATCATTAGTTATTCATTAAGGTTAATTTGATTCAATGACCAGAGTTCCGCGAGGATATATAGCTCGGAGACGAAGAACAAAAATGCGTTCATTTGCCTCAAACTTTAGAGGGGCTCATTTAAGACTTAATCGAATGATTACTCAACAGATAAGAAGAGCTTTTGTTTCCTCTCATCGAGATAGAGGCAGGCAAAAGAGGGATTTTCGTCGTTTGTGGATCACTCGGATAAATGCAGCAACGCGGATATATAAAGTATTCGATAGTTATAGTAAATTAATACACAATCTGTACAAGAAGGAATTGATTCTTAATCGTAAAATGCTTGCACAAGTAGCTGTATCAAATCAAAAAAATCTTTACACGATTTCCAATAAAATAAAGATCATCAATTAAAGGGATAAAAAAGTAATATACAGGAATAATTAAAACCGAATTCCCGGAGTTCCTTCTCCGGGAAGATACAAAAAATTAAGATTAAGTGGTAGGAATCAATGAGCATGTTGCAATAAATAAAAAAAAGTATTTCTTCTTCCCCATTTTTCTTTCTTATAACAAACACAAGAATCAAATTTTGATTACTTTCTTTATAGGTCTGGCCCTTTCGAATAAAACATCAATCGGAACTTAAGTTCCGATTGATGTTTCTTAAATTCCGGTTGGAGTTTCTTAAGTTCCGATTGGAACTGAACTTTTGAGTTAATTGAGGAATATGTCTATTTTTGCTGGGTCTAGGACCTGTAATTATGGAAATTGACTGGGCTTGAAATTGCTTCTCATTCTCATAGTTACGAAATGGTAAGAAAGATAAAATACGAGCTTGTTTTATAGCAATAGTAATTAATCGTTGTTGTTTCAAGGTTAATCTATTTACTCGTCTCGATAATATTTTTCCTTGTTCACTAATAAATCGATTAATTAAACTCATGTTTCTATAATCAATTCGATCCCCCGGCCCAATTCGAGGACGCCTACGAAAAGTTTGTTTGGATTTACGAAAAGTTTGTTTGGATTTACGAAAAGTTTGTTTGGATTTATGAAAAGTTTGTTTGGATTTACGAAAGGGTTGCTTAGATTTACGAAAAGCTTGTTTAGATGTATACATGATTTATTCCTTATTTAAAAATCAAAAAAAAAAAAGAAATAGAAATTTTTTTTTAATTGAAGTAAAGTAGTCTTTCTTTGGTCCATATATTATTTGATTCATATACTATCTATGAATATCCTCTATACATATGAAATAATATCTACCTGAAATCAGGTGATTTGATTCGTATTTTGTATTCTATATATATTCTATATATTAAATTGGAAAGATCGAACACACGATGTTCCTATTTCTTTATTTCTTCATGAGTCGTATGCTTGCGACAATAACGACAAAATTTTCTCAATTCTAATTGTCGGGGTGTATTGTGGCGATTCTTTTGAGTACTATATCTAGAAATCCCTGGCGATTCCTTGTTGGCACCTTTTCGAACACAACTGATACATTCCAAAATAACTCTGATTCTAACATCTTTCCCCTTGGCCATGAACCTCCTTTCAATTTTGGAAAGACTTAACTTAATTCTTCTATTTATTCTTTTATTCTTCGATTTTCGATTCGAAGAAGAAGAAAAAAATCAATAGAAGTTACTAACTAAAAATGTGATTTCTAAAGATTTTGTCGTAATTCTTGTAATTCTCTAATTAATAGAATCCAATAGAATACAAAATTTTGGAAATTCTTAAGTTAAGTAATAAAAAATAGAGAAATAATTAAAGAATACAATCTTTGTCGAACTAGCAAGGATTTTGCTTCGAAATCCTTTCATTTAAGTAGCCAGTCTCTTTCTATGTTCTGATTTCTGAGGCCTGACTTAGCCTGGATACAGCTTTTAATTGAATTTCTATTTTCCAAAATTGGATTTACCAAATTTTTGATGATTCTGAAGTTCAATCCATCTTTTCTTTCTTTTTCCTTCCTATACTAAAAAAGGATTAAATTAAAAAGGGGAAAATTTTCGTCATGTCATGAAGAATTCTATTCTTCGCATAGCAATAACTAGAATGAAAAAAAAGGGAATGATAAAGCATCTGGGAATAAACGATTAATTTCTATCAATAAACCTGCTAAAGCCCCAAACCATAGAGTGCTTAGCACGGGTGCTACAGAGAGATATGTTTTTATATCCCGCATTGAAAATCCTCCTTCCTTATTGGAATACATATATGATCAGATACTCTTAGCCAAGATCATTTGTATTTCTTTTGTTTAGATAGAATGAATCATATAAACGAGATTTTCCTGTCCCTAAAAAAGAAAAAGATGACCCCTTCTTCCTGTACATTACTAAGAAATAGTAATTTTTCTTTTATACGTTAAATTAGATTGGATTTTAGGTGTATATCATTCCTTGATTATATGAGACCAAAAAGAAGAAATGACAAGAAAGTTGTATATAGATAGAGAAAGAGAAGAAAATTACGATGTGGAAAACAAGACAGGAATTGTGTACAATGTCATTGTCCAACAATTTTGAAAAGGGATGTAGCGCAGCTTGGTAGCGCGTTTGTTTTGGGTACAAAATGTCACAGGTTCAAATCCTGTCATCCCTACCTATTACTTCTTTCTTCTTTCTGGGCAGTAGCGAGGAGATCGATTAAAGTGGGGTATAATCTTGAATTTGTGGATACTATACGTATGTGAGATGCATTAGGAGTAGAAAAGGATTTTCTTTTTGAAAGCGCTCTTAGTTCAGTTCGGTAGAACGCGGGTCTCCAAAACCCGATGTCGTAGGTTCAAATCCTACAGAGCGTGATTCCATCTATCTTATGTTGAAGCACAGTAAAATAACTTAACAAAACAAAGTCGAATTGCAACTCCAATTTGACCTCCTCCAGACCAGAGAGGAGGTCAATCAAAAAAAAAATATTACTCAATCAAAGATCCAACTGATCGCCACGCCTGTATTGCAAATATGCAGTCACGAATAATCCTGCTAAAGTAATAGGAATTAGGCCTAAGACGATTCCAAATAGAAAAACTTCAATCATTTCGATTTGTTCGAGGGGATAAAAAAAAAAGAGGTACGATCTATCCCTAAATAGTAATCTGAATTATCCACGAATCTCAATAACCAAGAAAAAAATTGGTAATTCGTGTAGAAAAGAGTCGTAGAATACGAGAAATCCAAAAGAAAGGTTTTCCTTTCTTTTCTGACTTATTCATTCAATTCATTTCAAATAAGACGTATCTTGTTCAAGCCAATAAATAGAGCTAGGGTTATAGTTAAAGCAGCCAGTAGAAAACCGAAATAACTAGTTATAGTAAGCATGAAAGGGTTAAATTCGATTTGTTTTTTTACTACACTACATATGTTGGTAAAGCACTTACCTAAGTTATGGAAAATTCAGAATTCATCGGTTATTATAGATAATACTAAAAAAAAGATAGAGTGAGATACAAAAGTGGAAAAGAAAATCGATTCATCAGATGTGACATCAGTCTCTAATTCCGAATCAAGAGATTCGTTGTGGAATCTGTCAGTTGAGTAAAGTAATAATAATAATAATAAACTAGATCGTCTAACCTCATTTAAAAATGCAATTGGATTTTCGGGGGAATTTTGGAATAAAAGATAAGTAAAGAATTGGATTTGAAAAAAAAAAAACTTCTTTCTATTTTGGACTATTTCTTTTTCAAAAGGAAAACTTTTCCTTGAATTTACTTTTTTTTTATTCCTTTTTCGGACCCCAACCAAAGTCGATTCGAAGACGAGTCACTTCAATTATCCTTTTAAATTCTATATTCTGTCTTTCCCTATTTCATCCCATAAAGTTCCATATTTGCAGTTCGGTCAAGAAAGAATCCTTGTCTTGGACCTAATCCAACAAACAAAGCGAGGATTGATTACGAATCTTGATTCTTCAAAGAAGGAAAACCTTCTTTCATAACAGATTATCTACTATTCGATTTTCTATTTATTAGATATTATGTTATGCTAACCAATTAAATTCCTTAAAATGAAAGGTTGGATTCGAAGAAAACTTTTAATTTAACTAAAAAGGGATAGATTTCACATATACTTGTTCTTGTATTGTGTCAGTATGAGAACATCTTTCATGAATTATTTATCCAAACCTATTGATCATTAACTTAGATTTTCCCAAGATCTTGACCCCTATTCCGA